GATCATAGAAAAAAAAATAGATAGTATTGTCTATAATGATAGACAAATGAAAGACTTTTTCAAGATTTTTATTCGTCCACTTGTTATAAATTTATAAATGGGTTGGGTGAACTTGAAAATTACTTCATTGAATTTGAATAAGGAAACAACTTAATTGCATTTAGTTGGATGGTACCAACGAAATCGAGTGCTAACCACTATTTCGTATTGAATTAACCGATTTACTTGCTATCGAAGATTTTTTTGTATTAGATAATTTTCGAAAAATCAAATTGACATATTTCACTTTTTTATATTATGAGACTAAATCCTACTACTTCTGGTCCTGGGGTTTCTACGCTTGAAAAAGAAAATCTGGGACGTATTTCTCAAATCATTGGTCCGGTACTGGATGTAGCCTTTCCTCCGGGCAAGATGCCTAATATTTACAACGCTTTGGTAGTTAAGTGTCAAGATACCCTCGGTCAACAAATTAATGTGACTTGTGAAGTACAGCAATTATTAGGAAATAATCGAGTTAGAGCTGTAGCTATGAGCGCTACAGAGGGTCTAATGAGAGGAATGGAAGTAATTAACACAGGAGCCCCTCTAAGTGTTCCAGTCGGTGGACTGACCCTAGGAAGAATTTTCAACGTGCTTGGAGAGCCGATTGATAATTTAGGCCCTGTAGATACTGACACAACATCTCCTATTCATAAACCTGCACCCGCTTTCATACAATTAGAGACAAAATTATCTATTTTTGAAACAGGAATTAAAGTAGTAGATCTTTTAGCTCCTTATCGTCGTGGAGGAAAAATCGGACTCTTCGGGGGAGCTGGTGTAGGTAAAACAGTACTTATTATGGAATTGATCAACAACATTGCCAAAGCTCATGGGGGTGTATCCGTATTTGGCGGAGTCGGGGAACGCACTCGTGAAGGAAATGATCTTTACATGGAAATGAAAGAATCTGGAGTAATTAATGAACAAAATATTACGGAATCAAAAGTGGCTCTAGTCTACGGTCAAATGAATGAACCGCCGGGAGCTCGTATGCGAGTTGGGTTGACTGCCCTAACTATGGCGGAATATTTCCGAGATGTTAATAAACAAGACGTACTTCTATTTATCGACAATATCTTTCGTTTTGTCCAAGCAGGATCCGAGGTATCCGCCTTATTGGGTAGAATGCCTTCCGCTGTGGGTTATCAACCCACCCTTAGTACCGAAATGGGTTCTTTACAAGAAAGAATAACTTCTACCAAAGCGGGATCCATAACCTCTATTCAAGCGGTTTATGTACCCGCGGATGATTTGACCGACCCTGCCCCTGCCACAACATTTGCACATTTAGATGCTACTACCGTACTATCAAGAGGATTAGCAGCAAAAGGTATCTATCCAGCGGTAGACCCTTTAGACTCAACGTCAACTATGCTCCAACCGCGGATCGTCGGTGAGGAACATTATGAAACCGCACAAAGAGTTAAGCAAACCTTACAACGTTACAAAGAACTTCAGGACATTATAGCTATCCTTGGGTTGGACGAATTGTCCGACGAGGATCGCTTAACCGTAGCAAGAGCACGAAAAATTGAGCGGTTCTTATCACAACCCTTTTTCGTAGCGGAAGTTTTTACCGGTTCCCCGGGGAAATATGTTGGTCTAGCAGAAACAATTAGAGGGTTTAAATTGATTCTTTCTGGAGAATTAGATGGTCTTCCGGAGCAGGCCTTTTATTTGGTAGGTAACATAGATGAAGCTACTGAGAAGGCTACGAAATTAACTTAGAAAAGGAGAGCAAATTGAAGAAATGACCTTAAATCTTTGTGTACTCACCCCGAATCGAATTGTTTGGGATTCAGAAGTGAAAGAAATCATTTTATCAACTAATAGTGGACAAATTGGCATATTACCAGATCACGCGCCTATTGCCACAGGTGTAGATATAGGTGTTTTGAAAATACGCCTTAACGACCAATGGTTAACAATGGCTCTAATGGATGGTTTTGCTAGAATAGTCAATAATGAGATCACTATTTTAGTAAAGGATGCGGAAAAAGGTAGTGACATTGATCCACAAGAAGCTCAGCAAACTCTTGAAATAGCAGAAGCTAACTTGCGGAAAGCGGAAGGCACGATGCAAGCAATTGAGGCAAATCTAGCTCTCAAACGCGCTACGACACGAGTAGAGGCTATCAATGTGATTTCGTAACTAGTCGGTGCACCCAAACACTGGAAAGAATCTCTGTATACACTTCTTTTTTTTTTTTATTTTCTTCTTCCGATTAAATCGAATCAAATGAAATTTTTATCTCAAAATATTTCAAAATGAAAACTGAATAACTGAATGTAGAATAGGATGAAAACGATCTAAAATCACTAAAAGAAGGTGGGTAAAAAAACTTATTAGATACCAGGGATTCCGGTGTCTAATAAGTTCTACCTACTATTGGATTTGAACCAATGACTCCCGCCGTATGAAAGCAATACTCTAACCACTGAGTTAAGTAGGTCATTTATCATCATAAAAAAAAGCAAAGGAACCTATCACATCAATGGATTATAAATCCAATAATACTTCGAAGCAATACTAAGCAAACAGACCAAAGAGATGAGATAGAATGCTGAATCATCGAATATTCATCTTGACAAGAAATTATCTACATAATATGATAAAATATGTATCACAAATACAAGGGCTATAGCTCAGTTAGGTAGAGCAACTCGTTTACACGTGCGCCAATGTTTTTCAAAGGAGTCTATCATGCAATCAAAAGAATTGATCCTTTTGAGAAATCAATGTCTTACTCCAGTACTTTTAGGAAACAAAACAAGAGAACAATAGCCTGACAATGACAAAAGGTTCGGTCCGATTCGAATGCCACTTAGGTAAGAGCTGACTAGAACCCATCATTGATTTGAGATATTGATAGGGTGAATATCCAGTCTATTCAATGCTAGGCATAATGAGTATAAGTATCTCAAAAATTCTCTTTTCGTCCTATGAATCTTAAGGTGTATGAAGTTTCATGTTTGATTTTTTAATCAGGATGATAGAGATTCTATTTAACTTAGGTTGAACTAGGCCAGAAGCAGACCTACGTCAAGATAACCCTTCTTTGAAACACTTTGGTAGTGCTCCTGTATCTGAATTCAAATAATGAATCAGAAGAGCACATGGAACCATCTGATTTTTTTTACGAAAAAAATATGGTAGACTAGCTGATATGTAGTTAATGAAAGAGCCCAATGCAAAAAAAATGCATGTTGGGTTTTTGAAAGAGTTCGAATCATTTTGATAATAATAAGTTCGATCTGTTTTACCGAGAAGGTCTACGGTTCGAGTCCGTATAGCCCTAATGTTAGTTAATAGATTAACTCTATTCATTATTAATGAAAAAATTTAATAAGAAAAAAGAATAAGAAGAACATTCAAATACAAATAAAAAAGTTGTCTAGATTTTTTCTTCATTATTGTATTCTTTATTGATTGTAACTGGCTGCTTCCAGTTGCTTGGTTCAAATCATTTCCATAAGCTCGCTCACAAGGATTCGTTCAGAGCATAAAAATAAAAAAAAAAGAAAAGCGGATTTCGATGGATCCCATCGATTTTCTAATGTCCAATAAACAAACCAATTAATCCTCGTGAGTCGATTGATTTATTCTATATGAATCGAATTTTCCTGTCCACAATCAAAGAGTTAGTGATACTTCTTTTTTCTACCCCCGAATTATCCAATTTTGGTAAATCCTTCGAGGCAAAATTCTGGCATGAATATGGTTCGATTAAAAAAAATTCAACCTGATTTAATTAAATTCAACTCAATTCGAATCGAATAGTGAATCACACGGATCGAGGAAAGCCTTACTACTGTATTTGTTGACACGTCAGAATAAAAAAAATGAAAAGATTTTTAACAGAACTTCTTTTATTTAATATAATATTTGAATATTTCATTTAAATTTCATTTAATAATTCTAATTTCAGTTCGAAAAATACGAAGTAAGGCGAAAGGGTGAGGTGAAAACGAAAAAGTTTTACTTGTATCTTTTGTATCTATCCAAATATATATTTGTTTTTGTTAGTTTTTTGTATACTATTTTTATAGTCTTTTTATAGTCTATTTATATATATATATATTATTGAAATTAATACTCTATCCATATAAAAACTAAAAAAAAAGGGGGGTAATGGAAATAGGATTAGAATCAATAAAAAATCAATTTTAAACCGAGATATGGAACTGCAGCAAACAAATGAAAATAAACAATTCGATCAAAGCAACCAAACTAAATTGTTGTTTTGACTAAACAAAGAGTTATGAATGACTTGACAACGAATTCCAATTTGAATTGACTAATCCGGTCTTTTTTTTTTTTTCACCTTCATGGAGGTCGTCTATGTTTTTACTTTACGAATATGATCTTTTCTGGACATTTTTAATAATATCAAGTGCTATTCCTATTTTGGCATTTCTAATTTCTGGAGTTTTGGCCCCGATTCGAAAAGGTCCAGAGAAACTTTCTAGTTATGAATCGGGTATAGAACCAATAGGCGATGCTTGGTTACAGTTTCGAATCCGTTATTATATGTTTGCTCTAGTTTTTGTTGTTTTTGATGTTGAAACAGTTTTTCTTTATCCATGGGCAATGAGTTTCGATGTATTGGGGGTATCCGTATTCATAGAAGCTTTAATTTTCGTGTTTATCCTAATTGTTGGTTCAGTTTATGCATGGCGAAAAGGAGCATTAGAATGGTCTTAGTTCCTGAATATTTAGACAAAAAGAAAGAACAAAAAAGTAAAAAAAAAACAACATTGAGTATGAACTCCATTGAATTTCCTTTACTTGATCGAATAAACCAAAATTCAGTTATTTCAACAACATTAAATGATCTTTCAAATTGGTCAAGACTCTCCAGTTTATGGCCGCTTCTTTATGGTACCAGTTGTTGCTTCATTGAATTTGCTTCATTAATAGGCTCACGATTCGACTTTGATCGGTATGGGCTGGT